GCTGGCGTAGCTTAACTAAAGCATAACACTGAAGCTGTTAAGATGGACCCTAGAAAGTCCCACGAGCACAAAGGCTTGGTCCTGACTTTACTATCAGCTTTAACTGAACTTACACATGCAAGTCTCCGCACTCCTGTGAGGATGCCCTTAATCCCCTGCCCGGGGACGAGGAGCCGGCATCAGGCACGCCTCGGCAGCCCAAGACGCCTTGCTAAGCCACACCCCCAAGGAAACTCAGCAGTGATAGATATTAAGCCATAAGCGAAAGCTTGACTTAGTTAAGGTTAAGAGGGCCGGTAAAACTCGTGCCAGCCACCGCGGTTATACGAGAGGCCCAAGTTGATAGTTACCGGCGTAAAGAGTGGTTATGGAATAATACTTAATAAAGCCGAACACCCCCTCAGCTGTCATACGCACCTGGGGGCACGAAGCTCCACTGCGAAAGCAGCTTTAATACCCCTGAACCCACGACAGCTATGAAACAAACTGGGATTAGATACCCCACTATGCCTAGCCGTAAACTTTGATGAAAATATACAACTGACATCCGCCAGGGAACTACAAGCGCCAGCTTAAAACCCAAAGGACTTGGCGGTGCCTCAGACCCACCTAGAGGAGCCTGTTCTAGAACCGATAACCCCCGTTCAACCTCACCACCTCTTGTTTTCCCCGCCTATATACCACCGTCGTCAGCTTACCCTGTGAAGGTTATATAGTAAGCAAAATGGGTATAACCCAAAACGTCAGGTCGAGGTGTAGCGCATGGGGTGGGAAGAAATGGGCTACATTCTCTAAAATAGAGCATTACGAACCACGCTGTGAAACCAGCGTCCGAAGGTGGATTTAGCAGTAAACAGAAAGCAGAGAGTTCTTTTGAAACTGGCTCTGAGGCGCGCACACACCGCCCGTCACTCTCCCCAAGTTCAATATTCCCTTCTAACTAAGAAGTTAACCGAACAAAGGGGAGGCAAGTCGTAACATGGTAAGTGTACCGGAAGGTGCGCTTGGAATAACCAGAGTGTAGCTAAGATAGAAAAGCACCTCCCTTACACCGAGAAGACATCCGTGCAAATCGGGTCACCCTGAGCTGACTAGCTAGCCAACACATTTGGTCTAACACCACAACATACATACCCCAACAAAACTTAGAATTAAGTCAACAAACCATTTTTCCCCCTTAGTATGGGCGACAGAAAAGGGAACATTGAGCAACAGAGAAAGTACCGCAAGGGAAAGCTGAAAGAGAACTGAAACAACCCATTTAAGCCTAGAAAAGCAGAGATTAAATCTCGTACCTTTTGCATCATGATTTAGCCAGCAAACCCGAGCAAAGAGAACTTTAGTTCTGGCCCCCGAAACTAGACGAGCTACTCCGGGACAGCCTATTATAGGGCCAACCCGTCTCTGTGGCAAAAGAGTGGGACGAGCCCCGAGTAGAGGTGATAAACCTATCGAGCCTAGTTATAGCTGGTTGCTTAGGAAATGAATAGAAGTTCAGCCCCCTGGCTTTCTTAAGACATAAAGGTAATACTAACCTAGTCCCAGAGAAACCAAGGGAGTTAGTCAAAGGAGGTACAGCTCCTTTGAACAAGGACACAACCTTAACAGGCGGCTAAGGATCATAATTACTAAGGTAACCTGTTACAGTGGGCCTAAGAGCAGCCACCTGCATAGAAAGCGTTAAAGCTCAGACAGATATAAACCTCTTATTTTGATAAGAAATCCTACCCCCCTAACCGTACTAAGCCATTCCATGCCCCCATGGAAGAGATTATGCTAGAATGAGTAATAAGAGGGAATAACCCTCTCCCAGCACATGTGTAAGTCGGACCGGACTCCCCACCGACAAATAACGAACCCAAATCAAGAGGGTAATGCAGGCCAGAAAGAACACCAAGAAAAGCCTACACCAATAAATCGTTAACCCCACACAGGAGTGCAAGCAGGGAAAGACCCAAAGGAAGAGAAGGAACTCGGCAAACACAAGCCTCGCCTGTTTACCAAAAACATCGCCTCTTGCAAATCAAAATATAAGAGGTCCCGCCTGCCCTGTGACTATGGGTTTAACGGCCGCGGTATTTTGACCGTGCGAAGGTAGCGCAATCACTTGTCTTTTAAATGAAGACCTGTATGAATGGCATCACGAGGGCTTAGCTGTCTCCTCTTCCAAGTCAATGAAATTGATCTGCCCGTGCAGAAGCGGACATAACTACATAAGACGAGAAGACCCTATGGAGCTTTAGACACCCGGCAGATCACGTCAAGTAACCTTGTTCTACCAAGTAAAAACGCAGTGACCCCTAGCCTATATGTCTTTGGTTGGGGCGACCGCGGGGGAAAACAAAGCCCCCATGTGGACTGGGGGCACTGCCCCCACAGCCAAGAGCTACTGCTCTAAGCACCAGAATTTCTGACCAAAAATGATCCGGCGAACGCCGATCAACGGACCGAGTTACCCTAGGGATAACAGCGCAATCCTCTCCCAGAGTCCCTATCGACGAGGGGGTTTACGACCTCGATGTTGGATCAGGACATCCTAATGGTGCAGCCGCTATTAAGGGTTCGTTTGTTCAACGATTAAAGTCCTACGTGATCTGAGTTCAGACCGGAGTAATCCAGGTCAGTTTCTATCTATGAAGTGATCTTTCCTAGTACGAAAGGACCGGAAAGAAGGGGCCCATGCTTAAGGCACGCCCCACCCCCACCTGATGAAGGCAACTAAAACAGACAAGGGGGCACATCAAAGTGTGCCTAAGAGAACGGCGCGCTAAGGTGGCAGAGCCCGGTAATTGCGAAAGGCCTAAGCCCTTTTTCTCAGAGGTTCAAACCCTCTCCTTAGCTATGATCACGACCCTAATCACTCACGTTCTTAATCCCCTTGCCTACATCGTACCCGTTCTTCTAGCAGTCGCTTTTCTTACTCTTCTTGAACGAAAAGTTTTGGGATATATGCAACTGCGAAAGGGACCCAATATTGTTGGTCCCTATGGATTACTTCAACCAATCGCGGACGGCCTAAARCTTTTCATTAAAGAACCAGTTCGACCCTCCACCTCTTCCCCCTTCCTTTTCCTAGCTACACCTATACTAGCCCTAACACTTGCACTCACCCTGTGAGCCCCAATGCCTATCCCCTACCCCGTCACAGACTTAAATCTAGGTGTACTATTTGTACTTGCACTATCTAGCCTTGCCGTTTATTCTATTTTAGGCTCCGGATGAGCATCAAATTCAAAATATGCCTTAATCGGTGCTTTACGTGCTGTAGCACAAACCATCTCCTACGAGGTTAGTTTGGGCTTAATTCTGCTTAGCGTAATTATTTTCACGGGTGGTTTTACACTCCAAACCTTTAATATTGCCCAAGAAAGCATCTGATTAGTTGTACCAGCCTGACCCCTTGCCGCTATATGGTATATCTCAACCCTTGCCGAAACAAACCGTGCCCCATTTGACCTCACAGAGGGAGAATCTGAACTAGTCTCCGGATTCAATGTAGAATATGCTGGGGGGCCCTTCGCCCTCTTTTTCCTAGCTGAATACGCCAACATCCTTCTTATAAACACACTCTCAGCCATCCTATTTTTAGGAGCAACTCACATCCCAGCCTGACCCGAACTAACGGCCATAAACTTAATAACTAAAGCGGCTCTACTATCCGTAGTATTTTTATGAGTGCGGGCTTCCTACCCTCGATTCCGATATGACCAACTTATACACTTAGTTTGAAAAAGTTTCCTCCCTATAACCCTGGCCCTAGTACTATGACACCTTGCACTTCCTATTGCACTCGCAGGTCTACCGCCGCAGATTTAATACTGCAAGGAATTGTGCCTGAATGTTCAAGGACCACCTTGATAGCGTGGCTAATAGGGGTTCAAGTCCCCTCAATTCTAGAAAGAAGGGGTTCGAACCCATACTCAAGAGATCAAAACTCTTAGTGCTTCCACTACACCACCTTCTAGTAAGGTCAGCTAATTAAGCTTTTGGGCCCATACCCCAAATATGTTGGTTAAAATCCTTCCTTTACTAATGAACCCCTATGTACTCACCATTTTAATTTCTAGCCTAGGCTTAGGTACAGCCCTCACCTTTGCTAGCTCCCACTGACTACTTGCATGAATAGGGCTCGAGATTAATACCCTTGCCATTATTCCAATCATAGCACGACAACACCACCCCCGAGCAGTCGAAGCTACAACTAAATATTTTCTAACACAAGCCACAGCTGCAGCGATAATTCTATTCGCCAGTACCACCAACGCCTGATTAGTCGGAGAATGAGATATTCAACAATTATCCCACCCCCTAGCAACCACAACCGCTATAATAGCCCTTGCACTAAAACTAGGACTGGCACCAGTACATTTTTGATTACCAGAGGTCCTTCAGGGACTTGAACTCACCACAGGACTTATCCTTTCTACCTGACAGAAACTAGCACCATTTGCACTCCTGGTTCAAGTAGCACCAGCTATTGACTCTACTCTCCTTGTTACACTAGGACTTTTATCAACCCTTGTAGGAGGCTGGGGGGGATTAAACCAGACTCAACTACGTAAAATTTTAGCATACTCCTCAATCGCCCACCTCGGATGAATAATTCTAATTTTACAGTTCGCACCTTCCCTCACACTTCTAAGCCTGCTACTTTACATTGTGATAACATCTTCAGCATTCCTCACACTAAAGACCAACCACTCTTTGACTATTAATTCCCTTGCAACCTCATGAACCAAAGCACCAACTCTAGCCGCACTTACCGTGCTTGTATTACTTTCCCTGGGTGGCCTCCCCCCTCTTTCAGGGTTTATACCAAAATGACTCATTTTACAAGAATTAACAAAACAAGGTCTACCACTAACTGCTACACTAGCTGCTATAACAGCCCTACTTAGCCTTTACTTCTACCTCCGACTTTGTTATGCTATAACCCTCACCATTTACCCTAATACACTAGTTGCTACAGCCCCTTGACGACTTAAATTTAACCATATTACTCTCCCATTATCACTTATAACTATTATAGCTTTAATACTACTTCCTCTCACCCCTGCTGTTAGTGCAATACTAACCTTATAAAGGGCTTAGGATAGCATTAAGACCAAGAGCCTTCAAAGCTCTAAGCGGGAGTGAAAATCACCCAGCCCTTGTTAAGACTTGCGGGACTTTATCCCACATCTTCTGAATGCAACCCAGACACTTTAATTAAGCTAAAGCCTTTCTAGGTGGGAAGGCCTCGATCCTACAAAATCTTAGTTAACAGCTAAGCGCTCTAACCAGCGAGCATCCATCTACTTTCCCCCGCCACAGAGTGGCGAGGCGGGGGAAAGCCCCGGTAGGCTATTAGCCTACTTCTTCAGGTTTGCAATCTGACGTGTTGTACACCACAGGACTTGATAAGGAGAGGAATTAAACCTCTGTTCGTGGGGTTACAATCCACCGCTTAAACACTCAGCCACCTTACCTGTGGCAATCACACGATGATTTTTCTCAACCAACCACAAAGACATTGGCACCCTTTATTTAGTATTTGGTGCCTGAGCCGGAATAGTCGGCACAGCCCTAAGTCTCCTTATTCGAGCCGAACTAAGCCAGCCCGGAGCCCTTCTGGGTGATGATCAAATTTATAATGTGATCGTCACGGCCCATGCTTTCGTTATGATTTTCTTTATAGTCATGCCAATTATGATCGGTGGGTTCGGAAACTGATTGATCCCCCTTATGATTGGTGCCCCTGATATGGCCTTTCCCCGAATAAATAACATGAGCTTCTGACTGCTTCCTCCATCCTTTCTTCTTCTCTTAGCCTCATCTGGAGTTGAAGCCGGGGCCGGGACAGGGTGGACAGTATACCCCCCTCTGGCCGGTAACCTAGCCCACGCAGGAGCCTCTGTAGATTTAACTATTTTCTCCCTTCACTTAGCTGGTATTTCTTCTATTTTAGGAGCCATTAATTTTATTACAACCATTATCAACATGAAACCCCCAGCGATTTCTCAATACCAAACCCCTCTTTTTGTGTGGGCTGTTCTGATTACCGCCGTCCTCCTACTTCTATCCCTGCCTGTCCTTGCAGCAGGTATTACAATATTACTTACAGACCGAAATCTTAATACCACTTTCTTTGACCCAGCAGGAGGAGGAGACCCAATCCTTTATCAACATCTATTTTGATTCTTTGGCCACCCAGAAGTTTATATTCTTATTCTTCCAGGCTTCGGTATAATTTCACACATCGTTGCGTACTACTCTGGTAAAAAAGAACCCTTTGGATATATAGGCATGGTTTGGGCTATGATAGCCATCGGTCTCTTAGGTTTTATCGTTTGAGCTCACCACATGTTTACTGTCGGTATGGACGTCGACACTCGTGCCTACTTTACATCCGCCACTATGATCATCGCCATCCCAACCGGAGTAAAGGTGTTTAGCTGACTAGCTACATTGCATGGTGGCTCAATTAAATGAGAAACACCACTTCTTTGGGCCCTTGGGTTTATTTTCCTCTTTACAGTAGGAGGACTAACCGGTATTGTCCTAGCAAACTCCTCATTAGATATCGTCCTTCACGATACTTATTATGTAGTTGCCCACTTCCACTACGTCCTATCTATAGGAGCTGTATTTGCCATCATGGGAGCCTTTGTTCACTGATTTCCCCTATTTACAGGGTTCACCCTTCACAGCACATGAACCAAAATTCACTTCGGAATTATGTTTGTAGGTGTAAATTTAACCTTTTTCCCACAGCACTTCCTAGGCCTAGCGGGAATGCCCCGACGTTACTCTGACTACCCAGACGCCTACACACTATGAAATACTGTCTCCTCAATTGGGTCCCTTATCTCCCTAGTTGCCGTAATTATATTCCTATTTATCCTTTGGGAAGCCTTTGCTGCTAAACGGGAAGTCGCATCAATTGAATTAACTTCAACTAACGTAGAGTGACTACACGGATGCCCTCCCCCTTACCATACATTTGAGGAACCGGCATTTGTACAAGTACAAGCAAATTAACGAGAAAGGGAGGAATTGAACCCCCATGTGCTGGTTTCAAGCCAACCGCATAACCACTCTGCCACTTTCTTCCATAAGACACTAGTAAAACTAGTTTATTACACTGCCTTGTCAAGGCAGAATTGTGGGTTAAAACCCCGCGTGTCTTAAGCATTTTGCTATAATGGCACATCCCTCACAACTAGGATTCCAAGACGCGGCCTCACCTGTTATAGAAGAACTTCTTCATTTCCACGACCACGCTCTTATGATTGTTCTTCTTATTAGCACTCTAGTGCTTTATATCATCGTAGCAATAGTCTCTACTAAACTCACCAACAAATATATCCTTGATTCTCAAGAAATTGAAATCGTTTGAACTATTCTACCAGCAGTCATCCTCATTCTTATCGCCCTCCCATCCCTTCGAATTCTCTACCTTATAGACGAAATTAATGATCCTCACCTCACCATCAAAGCTATGGGTCACCAATGATACTGAAGCTATGAATATACCGACTATGAAGACCTAGGATTTGACTCCTACATAGTCCCCACTCAAGATTTAGTCCCCGGTCAGTTTCGCCTCCTGGAAGCAGATCATCGAATAGTAGTCCCTGTTGAGTCTCCAATCCGAGTACTCGTTTCGGCGGAAGATGTTCTTCACTCCTGAGCTGTCCCTTCTTTAGGTGTAAAAATAGACGCTGTCCCAGGACGACTAAACCAAACAGCCTTTATTGCCTCTCGACCTGGAGTGTTCTACGGGCAATGTTCCGAAATTTGCGGGGCTAACCACAGCTTCATGCCCATCGTTGTTGAAGCAGTACCCCTAGAACACTTTGAGAAGTGATCCACTATAATACTTGAAGATGCCTCACTAAGAAGCTAAATCGGGAATAGCGTTAGCCTTTTAAGCTAAAGACTGGTGGTCCCCAACCACCCCTAGTGACATGCCCCAACTCAACCCTGCCCCCTGATTTGCCATTCTGGTATTCTCGTGACTGGTTTTCTTAACTGTTATTCCCCCAAAAGTCCTCGGCCACACCTTCACAAATGAGCCTACTTCACAAAGCACTGAAAAAGCTAAACCTGAGCCCTGAAACTGACCATGACACTAAGCTTCTTTGACCAATTTATAAGCCCTACGTATATGGGTATCCCACTTATTGCTGTAGCATTAACTCTTCCCTGAATTCTCTTCCCAACACCATCTGCCCGATGATTAAACAACCGCCTTATTACGCTTCAAGGATGATTTATTAACCGGTTCACCCAGCAACTTCTTCTGCCCTTAAACCTCGGTGGCCATAAATGAGCAGTTCTACTAACCTCACTAATATTATTCCTTATTACCCTAAATATGTTAGGTCTACTCCCATACACATTCACCCCTACTACACAACTTTCTCTTAATATAGGCCTTGCAGTACCCCTATGACTCGCAACGGTAATTATTGGAATGCGGAATCAACCCACCGCTGCCCTGGGTCACCTTTTACCTGAAGGAACTCCTGTACCCCTAATTCCTGTTCTAATCATCATCGAGACAATTAGCCTCTTTATCCGACCCCTTGCCCTAGGAGTACGACTAACAGCCAACCTTACAGCGGGGCACCTTCTAATTCAACTGATCGCAACAGCAGCTTTCGTACTACTACCCCTTATACCAACAGTTGCAATCCTAACTGCCCTAGTCTTATTTTTACTTACACTCCTAGAAATTGCTGTTGCTATAATTCAAGCCTACGTATTTGTCCTCCTATTAAGCCTTTACCTACAAGAAAACGTTTAATGGCACACCAAGCACACGCATACCACATGGTTGACCCAAGCCCCTGACCACTCACCGGCGCAATTGCCGCCCTTTTACTTACATCAGGCACTGCAGTCTGATTCCACTTCCACTCGCTCACACTTCTTACCATGGGTAATATTCTACTGCTTCTCACCATATATCAATGGTGACGAGACATTATTCGAGAAGGCACCTTCCAAGGACACCACACCCCGCCTGTTCAAAAAGGGTTACGCTACGGTATGATTTTATTCATTACATCTGAGGTGTTCTTTTTCTTAGGTTTCTTTTGAGCCTTTTACCACGCTAGCCTTGCCCCCACTCCTGAACTAGGCGGCTGCTGACCTCCCACAGGAATTACACCCCTTGACCCATTTGAAGTACCACTTCTTAATACAGCAGTTCTACTAGCATCTGGTGTTACTGTTACATGAGCACATCACAGCATTATGGAAGGCGAACGAAAACAAGCTATTCAATCTCTTACTCTCACTATCTTACTGGGATTCTACTTCACCTTTCTTCAAGCCATAGAATACTACGAAGCACCATTTACAATCGCTGACGGTGTGTACGGTTCTACTTTCTTTGTTGCCACAGGATTTCACGGCCTACACGTAATTATTGGCTCCACCTTCTTAGCAGTTTGCTTACTCCGACAAATCCAATACCACTTCACATCCGAACATCACTTTGGCTTTGAAGCTGCCGCCTGATATTGACACTTTGTAGACGTCGTATGACTATTCCTTTACGTCTCTATTTACTGATGAGGCTCATAATCTTTCTAGTATTAATGCGTATAAGTGACTTCCAATCACCCGGTCTTGGTTAAAATCCAAGGAAAGATAATGAATTTAATCACAACCATCATTACTATTACCATTCTTCTATCCGCAGTACTAGCAACTGTTTCTTTCTGGTTACCACAAATTACGCCAGACGCAGAAAAACTATCCCCCTATGAATGCGGATTTGACCCACTAGGGTCTGCCCGACTACCATTCTCCCTCCGATTTTTTCTGGTCGCTATTTTATTTCTTTTATTTGACTTAGAAATTGCCCTTCTCCTCCCACTTCCCTGGGGTGACCAATTAACAACACCAACCCTAACTCTCGCCTGATCTGCCGCCGTACTTGCCCTGCTCACTCTTGGTTTAATTTATGAGTGAACACAGGGGGGATTAGAATGAGCTGAATAGGCAGTTAGTCCAAAACAAGACCCTTGATTTCGGCTCAAAAAACCATGGTTTAAGTCCATGACCGCCTTATGACACCAGTACACTTCAGCTTTACCTCAGCCTTTATTCTAGGGCTTATAGGACTCGCATTTCACCGCACCCACCTTCTCTCGGCCCTTCTTTGCCTAGAGGGAATAATACTCTCTTTATTTATTGCACTCTCCTTGTGGGCCCTTCAGATGGAAGCAACCGGCTATTCAGTAGCCCCTATACTATTATTGGCCTTTTCAGCTTGCGAAGCCAGCGCAGGATTGGCTCTTCTAGTAGCAACTGCACGTACACATGGCACCGATCGTCTACAAAGCCTAAATCTACTTCAATGTTAAAAATCCTTATCCCAACACTAATGCTTTTCCCAACAATCTGGTTAAGCTCTGCAAAATGGCTATGAACAACATCAATTGCCCAAAGTTTAATCATTGCCCTAGCAAGTTTGTCCTGATTAAAATGATCATCAGAGACCGGGTGATCCTCATCTAATCTTTATTTAGCAACAGACCCATTATCAACACCACTATTGGTGTTAACCTGCTGATTACTTCCTCTTATAATTCTTGCTAGCCAGAATCACATCTCCCCTGAACCTCTTAATCGCCAACGAACCTATATCACTCTTTTGGTATCACTCCAAACATTTTTAATTTTAGCATTTGGTGCTACGGAAATCATTATGTTTTATATTATATTTGAAGCTACGCTACTCCCCACCCTAATTCTCATTACCCGCTGAGGTAATCAAACTGAACGCCTTAATGCTGGCACCTACTTCTTATTCTATACCCTGGCCGGCTCTCTACCACTTCTTGTGGCTCTTCTACTTCTACAAAATGACAACGGAACACTATCAATACTAACCTTGCAATATTCTAAACCCTTAAACCTTTTAACATGAGGAGATAAATTATGATGAGCTGCCTGCCTATTAGCTTTCCTTGTAAAAATACCACTTTATGGCGTTCACCTTTGACTGCCCAAAGCTCACGTAGAAGCCCCAATTGCAGGGTCTATAGTCCTAGCGGCTGTACTTCTTAAACTTGGGGGCTATGGCATAATACGTATAATGGTAATACTAGACCCGCTCACCAAAGAGCTAGCATACCCCTTTATTGCCCTGGCCCTTTGGGGTATTATCATAACTGGGTCAATTTGCCTCCGTCAGACAGACCTAAAATCACTAATCGCATACTCTTCAGTTGGACACATAGGTCTAGTTGCGGGAGGGATTTTAATTCAAACACCCTGAGGATTTACGGGTGCAATTATCCTTATGATCGCACACGGACTTGCCTCCTCAGCACTATTTTGCCTGGCTAACACCAGCTACGAACGCACACATAGTCGAACCATGCTTTTAGCTCGAGGAATACAAATGGTCCTTCCCTTAATAACCACCTGGTGATTTGTAGCCAGCTTAGCCAATTTAGCCCTTCCCCCTCTGCCAAACCTAATAGGTGAACTAATGATTATTACTTCCATATTTAATTGATCATATTGAACACTGCTCCTTACAGGTGTGGGCACACTTATTACAGCCAGCTATTCATTATACCTATTCCTAATGACACAACGGGGGCCTCTACCTTCCCATATTATTGCCCTTGAACCATCCCACACCCGTGAACACCTACTTATTACCCTTCACCTTATCCCTATTATCCTACTGATCCTTAAGCCAGAACTGATATGAGGCTGATGTTTCTGTAGATATAGTTTAAACAAGACATTAGATTGTGATTCTAAAAATAGAGGTTAAACCCCTCTTATCCACCGAGAGAAGTCCGTCGACAGTAGGGACTGCTAATCTTCTACCCCCTCGGTTAAACTCCGTGGTTCACTCGAGCTTCTAAAGGATAACAGCTCATCCGTTGGTCTTAGGAACCAAAGACTCTTGGTGCAAATCCAAGTAGCAGCTATGCACCCAACTACACTAATCTTAAGCTCGACCTTATTAATGATCTTCGCACTTCTTATTTATCCCCTTATAACAACCCTTAATCCGAACCCTCCTCAGGAAGACTGAGCCCTCACCAACGTAAAAACTGCCGTCAAACTAGCTTTTCTAGTAAGCCTAATCCCCCTATTCATTTTTTTAGATCAAGGGACCGAAACAATCGTTACTAACTGACAATGGATAAATACCTCAGCCTTTGATGTAAACCTAAGCTTTAAGTTTGATCACTATTCTATCATCTTTACCCCAATTGCCCTTTATGTAACTTGATCCATTCTTGAGTTTGCATCATGATATATACATGCCGACCCCAACATAAACCGATTCTTTAAATACCTTTTACTCTTCCTCGTAGCCATAATTGTACTAGTAACTGCCAACAACATATTCCAATTATTTATCGGATGGGAGGGTGTGGGCATTATGTCATTTCTACTTATTGGATGATGATACGGCCGAGCAGACGCCAATACAGCCGCTATACAAGCCGTAGTATACAACCGGGTAGGAGATATTGGACTCATCTTAAGTATAGCCTGATTTGCAACAAACCTCAACTCGTGAGAAATTCAACAAATATTTGCCTCCTCAAAAGACCTTGACCTAACGATACCACTCATAGGTCTTATTTTAGCCGCCACCGGCAAATCAGCACAATTTGGACTTCATCCCTGACTCCCTTCCGCAATGGAAGGCCCTACACCGGTATCTGCCCTACTACACTCTAGCACTATGGTTGTTGCAGGAATTTTCTTGCTTATCCGACTGCACCCCCTAATGGAAAATAACCAGACAGCCCTTACTACCTGTCTATGCCTTGGAGCTCTCACCACACTCTTTACCGCTACATGCGCATTAACACAAAACGACATTAAAAAAATCGTCGCATTCTCCACATCCAGCCAACTAGGATTAATGATGGTCACTATTGGACTTAACCAACCACAATTAGCCTTCCTTCACATTTGTACACACGCATTTTTTAAAGCTATGTTATTCCTGTGCTCCGGGTCAATTATTCACAGCCTTAACGATGAACAAGACATCCGAAAAATGGGTGGTATACATAACCTCACCCCCTTCACTTCTTCCTGTCTCACAATTGGGAGCTTGGCACTTACCGGCACCCCCTTCCTAGCAGGGTTCTTTTCTAAGGATGCCATTATTGAGGCCTTAAATACATCACACCTCAACGCCTGAGCCCTTACACTTACCTTGTTGGCCACCTCCTTCACTGCTGTATACAGCCTACGTGTCGTATTTTTCGTGTCCATAGGACATCCTCGATTTACAGCCCTGTCACCCATCAACGAGAACAACCCCGCTGTTATTAACCCAATCAAACGATTGGCCTGAGGCAGCATTGTTGCAGGACTTTTAATTACATCAAACTTCCTGCCCTCCAAAACCCCTGTAATAACTATACCTCTTACCCTTAAATTAGCTGCCCTCCTCGTTACCATCCTAGGCCTTCTGATTGCACTAGAACTAGCATCACTAACTAACAAACAATTTAAAACAACCCCTAACCTTGTTCTTCATAATTTTTCTAACATACTAGGGTTTTTTCCAGCTATTGTCCACCGACTAACCCCTAAACTCAACTTAACCCTAGGACAAGCTATTGCTAGCCAACTAGTGGACCAAACATGGTTTGAGAAAGTCGGACCAAAAAGCATTATTTCTACACATCTTCCTATGGTTACTGCAACAAGCAACATTCAGCAAGGGATAATTAAAACATACCTCACTCTCTTTTTCCTTTCAACAGCACTGGCCCTTTTACTTACCCTCACCTAAACTGCTCGAAGGGCCCCCCGACTTAGACCCCGAGTTAGTTCTAGTACTACAAAAAGTGTTAACAAAAGTACCCATGCACACACAACCAACATCCCTCCACCTAAAGAATATATGAAAGCCACCCCACTTGTATCACCGCGCAGCACAGAAAACTCCTTAAACTCATCCACTGCTACTCAAGAAGTCTCATACCACCCACCCCAAAACCAACCTGCAACCAACACCACCCCTACCACATACGCCATAACATACCCTAAAACGGAACGATCCCCCCAAGACTCAGGAAAAGGCTCAGCTGCTAAAGCAGCTGAATACGCAAACACCACAAGCATTCCCCCCAAATAAATCAAAAATAACACCAAAGATAAGAAAGATCCCCCGTGTCCAACCAAAACCCCACACCCCACACCCGCTGCTACTACCAACCCTAAAGCAGCAAAGTATGGAGCGGGATTGGATGCAACAGCAACAAGCCCCAAAACCAACCCTAAAAGAAATAAAGACACAAGATAAGTCATAATTCCTGCTCGGACTCTAACCGAAACTAATGACTTGAAAAACCACCGTTGTAATTCAACTACAAGAACCATAATGGCCAACCTCCGAAAAACCCACCCCCTCCTAAAAATTGCTAATGACGCACTAGTCGACCTTCCAGCCCCTTCAAACATCTCAGTATGATGAAACTTTGGATCACTATTGGGCCTGTGTCTAGCTACCCAAATCCTAACCGGGCTATTTTTAGCTATGCACTACACCTCTGATATTTCAACAGCTTTTTCCTCTGTATGCCACATTTGCCGGGACGTTAGTTATGGATGACTCATCCGAAACATCCACGCTAACGGAGCATCTTTCTTTTTCATTTGCATTTATATACACATTGCCCGAGGACTTTACTACGGCTCATACCTATATAAAGAAACTTGAAACATCGGAGTCGTACTCCTCCTACTAACAATAATAACAGCCTTCGTAGGCTATGTTCTACCATGAGGTCAAATATCTTTCTGAGGGGCAACCGTAATTACAAACCTTTTATCAGCCGTCCCTTATGTAGGAGGTGCCCTAGTACAATGAATTTGAGGGGGGTTCTCTGTAGATAACGCCACTTTAACACGGTTCTTTGCCTTCCACTTCTTATTCCCCTTTGTAATTGCAGCTGCCACAGTCCTACACCTTCTTTTCCTCCATGAAACAGGGTCCAATAACCCAGCAGGTATTAACTCCGATGCCGATAAAATCTCGTTTCACCCTTACTTCTCATACAAAGACCTACTTGGGTTTGTAGCCATGCTTCTAGGCCTAACATCCCTAGCCCTATTTGCACCTAATCTTCTAGGAGACCCAGACAATTTTACACCAGCTAACCCCCTAGTCACCCCTCCCCACATTAAACCTGAATGATACTTTTTGTTTGCCTACGCAATCCTTCGCTCAATCCCCAATAAACTAGGAGGAGTTCTTGCACTACTATTCTCAATCCTAGTCCTAATAGTTGTCCCTATCCTTCACACCTCTAAACAACGAGGCCTAACTTTCCGACCACTCACCCAATTCTTGTTTTGAACCCTAGTAGCAGACATGCTTATCCTCACCTGAATTGGAGGCATGCCTGTAGAACACCCATTTATTATCATCGGCCAAGTTGCCTCTGTAATCTATTTCACTATCTTCCTAGTTTTGGCCCCGCTAGCCGGGTGAGCCGAAAACAAAGCCCTCGAATGAGCCTGCCCTAGTAGCTCAGTGTAAGAGCGCCGGTCTTGTAATCCGGAGGCCGGAGGTTAAAACCCTCCCTAGTGCTCAGAGAGAGGAGATTTTAACTCCCACCCTTAACTCCCAAAGCTAAGATTCTAAGTTAAACTACCCTCTGACGCGCTATGTTAAATAACGAGTTTAATGTACCACATACATTATGTATATATTACATGATTATGTATAACATTGCATATATGTATTTACCCATAAGGTATAATAGCTATGAGTAGTACATTATATGTATTATCAACATAAGTGGTTTCAACCCCTCATACATCAGCACAAATCCAAGGTTTACATTTAGCAAAATAGGGACACAACCATATTTATTACTTTGACCTGGATTAATTGTTATAACAACATAACTTCAACTAACACGAGCTCTGTCTCTATCCACCAACTCTAATCATCAGTATTACTTAATGTAGTAAGAACCGACCAAAGATTTATCGACGTGCATACTATTAATGATGATCACGGACAAATATCGAGAGTCGCATATAGTGAATTATTTCTTGCATTTGGCTCCTATTTCAAGTACAATCCTTAAGAAACCACTCACTGAAAGCCGAATGCAATGCATCTGGTTGATGCGGTTAACCTTACTACTCGTTACCCACCAAGCCGGGCGTTCTCTTATATGCATAGGGTTCTCTTTTTCTTTTTTCCTTTCAGCTTGCATCTCACAGTGTAAGCTAAGAAGAAATAATAAGGTCGAACTAAACTTTGAAGCAGAGAACTAATGTTGAATGATGTAATGATATTATATAAAGAATCGCATATATGGATATCAAGTGCATAAGGTTAATTCTTTCCTCACAAAACACTATTGGAATCCCCCGGCTTCTACGCGACAAACCCCCCTACCCCCCTACGCTGGACGATCCTTGTTTTCCTGTCAAACCCCTAAACCAGGAAGTTTCGATTAGCGCTATATCTTTAAATTATATATTAATGAATCCTTATTGCACTTTAGAGCAATTTGGCACCGACAATGCTATTATATGGGCCATATTTATAATTAAAGTATATATTAATGATTTTAATTCATTATAACTTTATATTAATATACTGTAATAACGGCATCCTATATTAAAATATACACTATATAAGCATC